CTAGATCCCAGTATACCCAATGCCAAATAGCTGCCAAAAAGCATAAACCAGAAAACACAATATGTGCACCAGCTACACCCTCATAACTCCAAATACCCGGATTTGTTGCAGTACCCCCTGTGATACTCCAACCACCCCACGAATTCGTAATTCCTAAACGAGTCATGAAGGGTATAACAAACATACCCTGTCTCCACATTGGATCAAGAACGGGGTCAGAAGGATCAAAAACTGCTAATTCATACAGAGCCATCGAACCGGCCCAACCAGCAACCAGAGCTGTATGCATTATATGAACAGAAAGCAACCGGCCGGGATCATTCAATACAACGGTATGAACACGATACCAAGGTAAACCCATGGAAATACCCCTTTATCAAAGATAAATAGACACTATGTAACTTTATTGCATTGTAAAAGACTGTACTATGACTATTCTATGTACCTCCCTTGTTCAGTGGATTATTTCCGAACGAACAAGGGCTAATATTTGTTCTATTCTGTTGGTAATAAAACAATGAAACAACTCTGTTCGTAGGAACAAAGCTAAGCAGATTTATTCTATACTCGATAAGTACCAATACGCAATGGGGGTTGATACCAATTTCTCTGAACGAATGCGTACATACTTATTCATCGTTCTATTCATAAAAATTTGACTTTAGTCATTCAGTTTTTCTTTATGATTTTTTCTAATCTATGGATAAAATAAATACGAGATAAAAACCAATACAATATATATTATATTATAAAGACAATAAAATCATTTTGTTACGTTTCCCCATCAAAGTGAAATACAGTACTTACTTCTTTTTTCTTTCATTTAATGCCTATTGGTGTTCCAAAAGTACCTTTTCGAAGTCCTGGAGAGGAAGATGCATCTTGGATTGACGTATAGTGCGACTTGTCAGACATATTGGGTCATATGGGATTTTTTTCCCGTTTTCTCCCCCGATCGAGATATCCTCTGTTTCGCCCAAGAAAGATTCGGTGAATCATCAGAAATTTGGAGCGTGAAGTTCAATTAGATTTAGATATATTTTAGGGGATTAATATTACATTGCTTCGAATAATTTATGGTTGACTTGGTTGGACTACAAAAAAAAATGAAGTATCCAGGCTCTGTTTAGAAAAAACCAATTGATTGGTAATATATCTACGATTCCTAGTTTTATAATAAATGATTCCTATTTAGCTTATTTGTCAAGCGAGTTAGTGTTACGAAATATTTGGTATAATTTGGTATAAAGGGTATGAAATACATTCATTACAAGGGGGCAGAAAGTCATAATAAAAAAAAAAATGGTAATGGAGGCCTTTGTCCTATATGTACAAATAAAACTCGGGCAAATCTTTACCCAGAGTAGAGCATAAACCTAAGAAGCTGAAAGAGACCCAATCAGTAACAAGAAAATACCATCGTGATTTGGATTGAATCTCGATGAAACAATACATCAATGAGAAGTTAATTCAATCAGTTTAGTGATGTTTTTATTATTAGTGATGTTTTTATTATATATATTTAGTCAAAACTCATATCTATTGAAGAAGAAAAAACCTTTCATTAGAAGACAGAAAGAGCCTGTTATGAGAAAAGAAAGAGGACTGGAATCTATACATTGATTCTTTTTTTCGCAATTTTTTTGAACCGTATGCATCAAAAGGTGCATGTACGGTTTCTAAGGGATACACTTGGACCCTAATCAACCGACTTTATCGAGAAAGATTACTTTTTTTAGGCCAAGCGGTTGATAGCGAGATCTCAAATCAACTTATTGGTCTTATGATATATCTCAGTATCGAAGATGATACCAAAGATCTGTATTTGTTTATAAACTCTCCCGGGGGTTGGGTAATACCTGGAGTCGCTATTTATGATACTATGCAATTTGTGCGCCCAGATGTCCACACAATATGCATGGGGTTAGCCGCTTCAATGGGATCTTTTATCCTGGTCGGAGGAGAAATTACCAAACGTTTAGCATTCCCGCACGCTTGGCGCCAATGGGTTTTTTTGAGACAAAAAACAAAAAAGAAGACTATGCCTTCGCCCTATGAAATATGAATAGTAAGTAATAATAGACTATTAAGTAATAGTAGCATGGCACCTCGAATTCGATATGATAAATTTTTGCATTGTCAACAAATTAGATTATGTATCGAGAGGGTAGTATGAAATAAAGGATATTTCCAATTTTCTCTTATTTTATTTATCGGACATCCAGTTCAGCGTCACAAGCTCTTTTGTTTTTGGCTCTTAACACTATTTATATTATGTAAAGAGTAGGAAAAAAACAAGATTTTTACTTATTTTTATTTGATTGGATCAAAAAGAAACTTTGGGATTGCTGAATTACAGACAAAAAAAATAATTAATATATTTTAATTTAAGGCAACGGAGCCATCATAGTATTTTTAACTATTACAAAAAGAAGGGTGGCATTTTGATCATTTGACCATCTGGGTCTAATATATTCGTCTCTTTCTTGAATGGCATGGAGAGGTCAATTTGAGTGTAGAGCCGTATGCATATGCAATGCACAAAAGATGCCCGTACGGTTATTTGATTCTATCTTTTTCTATTCTTTTTTATCTTTCTTTTCTCTTGACTTCATCATCATCCCGCAAGATAGAGGGACTTTTTAGTATGTTATATCATCAGGGTAATGATCCATCAACCTGCCAGTTCGTTTTACGAGGCACAAACGGGAGAATTTATCCTGGAAGCGGAAGAACTGCTAAAACTGCGCGAAACCCTCGCAAGGGTTTATGTACAAAGAACAGGCAAACCCCTATGGGTTGTATCTGAAGACATGGAAAGAGATATTTTTATGTCTGCAACAGAAGCACAAGTTTATGGAATTGTCGATCTTGTAGCGGTTGAATGAAAATAACATGGATTTCACGAAAATCCAAATCTATGTTTTATCTCTGAGTTTATTTAAAGGAATTCACAATCATCCGGTTAGGATCAATCTAAACCAGTCCATTATCTATACAATTCAGTATGCCAACTATTAAACAACTTATTAGAAATACAAGACAGCCAATCAGAAAGGTCACGAAATCCCCCGCTCTTCGGGGATGCCCTCAGCGTCGAGGAACATGTACTCGGGTGTATGCGCGACTCGTTTCGATCATATCATGATCTGGCACAAAAGCCATTTCCAGTATCAACGATCAGTACCAGCGGATAGGATAGAACAGAAGCGGAAACTGAATTCACTTATTTTAAAATGAAAAAAAAAATAATAAAATCTATCCTAACCCCCCATTGGATTATGGATGAATTTTATGGTTTCTCTCGGTCCAAATCCAATCAAGATGAGAAGCAATTTTCCATTGGTAACAAACGGTTATCCATTAAGCGGAGGAAAGCTTATTTTATTTAAAATAAAGATTGGGTTCCTACTCTGGCAAGAACGGAATAAGAGGGTCAGCTACCCAGCTAATTTTCATAATTAAATACCGTTACTGTATAGCTAGATCTCGTTGTGAAAGACCTATTACTAGATAATTCATGGGTAGAGCCAAAAAGGATGAACTATACAAGTTACCAATAACGTTGATTCAATGAAGGAAAGGCTCCGGTGTATAGAGAAGACCTCAGCGTTTAAGAAGTCACCATAGAAACGATGGAACCCACTATTTCTTTCTCTTTATCCATTTATAGTTTTTATTTACTCTATTTTTTACACTTATCGCAGAATACAATTTCTTATTTCGCAGTGAAATACTGAAAAAAAAATCGTGGTTGGGAAGGTTATAGCAGCCAAAGCCAGTGGAATTTTTAGTTTATACATTGGAAACATCCGTTTTGTTATTACTAAATTAGGAAAGGGTAAAAGACTAACTGAAAGAAAAGAAATCAATTAGTTATTCGTCAAAGTTTCATCTATTCAATGACTAGAATTCGACGGGGATATATAGCTCGTAGACGTAGAACAAAAATTCGTTTATTTGCGTCAAGCTTTCGGGGGGCCCATTCAAGACTTACTCGAACTATTACTCAACAGAAAATAAGAGCTTTAGTTTCGGCTCATCGGGATCGGGATAATAAAAAAAGAAATTTTCGTCGTTTGTGGATCATTCGAATAAACGCAGCAATTCGCGAAAGGTTCGTATCCTATAGTTATAGTAGATTAATACATAATCTGCACAAGAGGCAGTTACTTCTTAATCGTAAAATACTTGCACAAATAGCTATATCAAATAAGAATTGTCTTTCCATGATTTCGAATGAGATAATAAAAGAAGTAGATTATAAAAAATCTACCGGAAGAATTTAAACGGAGTTTCCCGGAGTTTCTTCCCCGGGAAGGTAGAATCAAAATTCCTATGATAAAATATGATTAAAGGAGTCAAAATAAATGAACGCATTCAATAAAAAAAAAGCTTTCTACGATTTGTTTTTTTCTTACCACACGCTAATCAAATCTAGATCGTCGAAAAAACACTAATCTGCATTTGACTTCGGATTAAAATTATGATGAGTCAAGTGAAGAAAGATTAAGCCTATTTATTTCTGGTTCGAAGACCAGCAGTTCTAGCAATCGACTCGTCAGTTCTTTCAAATTGTTTCTCATTATTCAGAAAGGGTAACAAAGATAAAATACGAGCTTGTTTTATAGCAATAGTTATTAATCGTTGTTGTTTCAAGGTCAATTTATTCACCCGTCTAGATAATATTTTTCCTTGTTCACTAATAAATCGACTAATTAAACTCATGTTTCTATAATCAATTCGATCCCCCGATTGAATCGGGGGCAAACGCCTACGAAAAGATTGCTTGGATTTAAGAAAAGATCGCTTGGATTTATCCATGGTTTGTTTGTTTTTGTTTATTCCGTATCTCGAAAATCCTATTTCCTATTTATTTTATTAATTCTAATTCATTTTAAAGTTAAAGCTACTCTAATTAAAATCGAATTGAGTTATTTTATATCCTCTTCCTTAAAAGGGTACCATACAGATACTCAGTTCGATCTATTTCTTTATCGTCTCATGAATCGTATGCTTGTAGCAATAAGGACACAATTCTAATCGATTAGCCCTATTGCGCCAGTTCTTTTGAGTAGTATATCTGGAAATGCCCGCTGATATCCTATATAATAACACTTTTTCGAACACAACTGTTACATTCCAAAATCGCCGTTACTCGTACATCTTTACCCTTGGGCATGAATCCTCCTTTACTTTAAACTTTCGATTTTTAGTTACTCATATTTTCGATTCCAAACGAAAGAAAAAATAGAAGTTATTTAAATCCAATTATAACAACTATAGTAAATCAAAGTCATAGTAAAATAATAAGTAATACAAAAATTTCTAAACTCTATTTCAATTGGAATACCTTTTCCTTATATTCTGCGCAGTTTCGATTCTAACCCCATCTCTCTATGATTAATATTCATTTACATTTAATTTCATTCGAGAATTCAAACTTGAGCTCGAGTCTCGCAGCTGTTGAATCCACTTTTATTTTCTTTTTTCTCTTTCCTTCCTTATTCGAAAAAGGTAAAAAAGAGAAAAGAGGAGAGGCACGGTTAGTCATGGATATTTGATTGTATCTTTAACTATAATGAAAAAAAGGGGAATGTTAACGCATCCGGAAAAAAACGATTAATCTCTATCAACAGACCTGCTAAAGCCCCGAACCAAAGTGTACTTAGTACTGGTGCCACGGAGAGATATGTTTTAAAATCTCGCATTGAAAAACCTCCCTTTTAGTTTTTTTTATTGTAATACAAAAATGTAATACATAAAATGAAAATAAAGATAATGCATATATGATCAGATGCATATGTAGTTAAGGACGGGTTAAAGTTATACACCTAATCCTTAAGTTAAATTAAATTGTACAATGATCCGTTAAATAAGATTCTGCCTTTTCGTAAAATAAAAATCTTAAAACTAAAAAAATATCTTGCTACGCATTTACGAAAAATACAATACTCATTTAGTTTTGTATATGATATTAAATTAAATAATAGGTTAAATGAGACCAAAAAGACTAAAAGGAGAGAAATTTATGTATATCAATGGACGAAATAACAATGTGGAAAATAAGGCAGTAATTCTATACAATGACACTGTAGAACAACGGAAGGGATGTAGCGCAGCTTGGTAGCGCGTTTGTTTTGGGTACAAAATGTCACGGGTTCAAATCCTGTCATCCCTAGTCATTTATGATACTATCCATAAATCCCCTTTTTATAGTCTATTCGGTTTATAGTCTATTCGGATAAAAAAGCGCTCTTAGTTCAGTTCGGTAGAACGTGGGTCTCCAAAACCCGATGTCGTAGGTTCAAATCCTACAGAGCGTGATTGTTTAGTCTTAGGTCAAAATTAGACTGAGCTAGATCTAGATTCATTAATTTGCACAGCAATAGGAATTTGACCTCCTGTGTATTAAAAAAAAAGAAAGGAGGAGGTCAATCAAAAAAAAAAAAAAAAGAGATAAAGAGATAATAAGTAATCAAAGGTCTAACTGATCACCACGTCTGTATTGTAAATATGCAGTTACAAATAATCCAGCCAAAGTAATAGGAATTAGACCTAACACGATTCCAAATAGAAAAACTTCAATCATTTCAATTTGTTTGAAAGAAAAAAAAGAATATCTATACCTAAATATTAATACGAATGGATATGAATCTCAATGACCGGCAATTGATAATTGGGACCATACGTAATTATGGAATAAGGAAAATATCACATAAAGATTTCGTTTTATGAATTGCTCATTTCAAATATGAATTTTAAATAAGTCGTATTTTGCTCAACCCAATAAATAGAGCTGAGGTTATAGTTAAAGCTGCTAGTAGAAAACCAAAATAACTAGTTATAGTAAGCATTAAGGAGCTAAATGAAATAGGTTTTTTATACATATCTTTAGAAAGCACTTACCTAAGTTTCAATTTTTGAAAAATAAAAATAGGAGAATACCCCAAAATACCAATTGAAAGAATAAGTTCAATTGAAAGTTTGTTATTTATCTATCATTATAGATGGCACCAAGAAAGAGAAAGTAACAAGTATATAAAATGAAAAAAATTCATCATCTGTAACATCTACCCATCCTGGAATTTTAATCAACCAATTCATTAAATACCCTTTTGGTAACCTAACCATACGAGATGCGTCGTATAACTTCATTCAACAATGAATTTTGAAATTAGTAGGGACTAAAATCAACAATAGAAGAAATGATCAAAATCGAAATGATTTTAGAGCGAAGAGTAACCTTGAGAAAATAAAAATAAATAAAACTTTTAACTTGACTTTACGTTTAACTCATTAGATTCAGCAATAGGTTCATTCAGATAATATCTTGAGCAACTGAGAAGAAAAAAAGTTATTAGACAATCATGCAAAAAAAGATTTTTTGGTTCAACCAAGTTCTAAAACAAGTAATTTCGATTATCTTTTATAGAGTTCCCATTTTATTTTTTAATTTCCTATTCGAAAGACCGATACTTGTAGCTAGATCCTTGGAGC